ACGACGAGAACGGGAGTTGAACCCGCATTTTACTGCTTAGCAAGCCGTCGCTCTTTCCACAGTCAGCCATCTCGTCCAAAGGGGTAAGCCCCTTCGCCGGAGCTTGATTAAAGCCCAAATAGTATTAGGAACGCTATCATTAAACAGAATAACCCCATCGCCTCCGAGATCGCAAAACCTAGAATTGCGTATGTGAATAATTGTTGTTTTAAAGAAGGGTTTCTAGCATATCCTATTATTAAATTTCCAAAAACTGTACCTATTCCGGCACCACTACCAGCTGCTCCAATTGAAGCGGCTCCTGCACCTACAAACTTTGCTCCAGTTAAAATTTCATTTGCCATTAAACCTTTTGTTCTCTTTACTAAACACCCATCAAATCCATTTACGAATTATCTCGTAAACAAACCAATTATGCCCCCTGTAGGACTTGAACCTACAACCTCTTACTTACAAGGTAAATGCTCTACCAATTGAGCTACAGAGACTATATTGAAGCCTTTTTCGCCCGAAGCTTAGCTTAGCTTCGGACAAGGGGTATTATTTCGTAATTAAATTATCTTCCGTCCATCTTTTAACGCTCATCGCCCCATATAAGCCTCTAAAGGTAATAGGATTAAGAAATAAACAAAATAAAAAACCGACGTTATTTGACTTACGAACAAGTACGGCTCTTCGGGTGGCAAACCACCTAATCAAGTTAAAAGAAAAAAATCCCCTACGAAGATTCAAAAGAATATCTCACCTAAGCGTCAAAAACCAAACCCCCTAAATTGGGCTAAATAAGGTAAAAGCAGTAATACCACTATACTTGATACCAAGGCGACTACCCCTCCCAGCTTATTTGGTACAGCACGCAATATAGCATAAGCAAACAAGAAATATCATTCTGGTTTTATATGCACAGGTGTTACTAAAGGGTCTGCCTCTTTATAGTTTTCCGCCTCTCCTAAGGCATACGGGAATAAAAACGCCAAAACACAAAGAATTAAAGCATATACCAAGAATCCGTACAGGTCTTTCGCACTATAGGAATAATGAAAAGCTACCTTATCCACTTCAGACTTTAACCCTGTTGGATTGCCAGCCCCCACTTCGTGCAACCCTATTAAATGTATAAAGGCCAAACCCACCAATAAAAAAGGAAATAAATAATGAAAACTATAAAAACGGTTTAAAGTCGCATTTGAAACACTAAAGCCCCCCCAAACTCATCTCACCAGATCGTCCCCTATATAAGGTACCGCGGACAGTAAATTTGTTATAACAGTTACCGCTCAGAAGGACATCTGCCCTCAGGGCAGCACATACCCAAGAAAGGCCGTTAGTATCATTAGTAGAAATATTATCACTCCAACATTTCAAGGCATTAACTTTCTAAAACTACCATAAAATAAACCTCTTCCTATATGTAAATAAACAAATAAAAAAAACACAGAAGCCCCATTAGCGTGTATATACCTCAATATAAACCCAAAGTTTACATCACGAGTTATATGCTCTGCGGAAGAAAAAGCTAAACTCACATCCGGACAATAATGCATAGCCAAAAAGATACCTGTTATTATCTGAACCCCTAAACAAAGGCCCAATAAAGAGCCAAAACTTCAAAAATAACTTAAATTGGATGGGGTTGGCAGATCTATAAGCAACCCATTCACTATACTTATAACGGGATTTTTGTTTCTAATAGATTTAGTCATTTTTTCGTTTTTAATTTAACCAGACTCTATAAACCAGAATTGAACTGATATAATTTCGGTTAACAGCCAAAAGCTTTACCATTAAGCTATTATAGAGGGAAGATAACTTGGTAAGTTCTCTTTACTCGATATTTCTTAAACCATAAATCACGAAAAGGGTTTCCCCGTAATCAAATATCGAAGTAAGAGCGATAGGACTCGAACCTATAAGAACCTGGCCCTAAACCAAACGTGTCTGCCTAATTTCACCACACCCCTCGTGTTGTCAGAAGATGTTGGAATCGAACCAACGCTAAAAACTTTGAAGGCTATTGGTCTGCCATTAACCTAATCTTCTCCATAATACCGTAAGAACTAAAGGTGCAGGAGTCGAACCTGCATTAGTTAAGATCAAAACTTAAGGCCTTACCGTTTGGCTAACCTTTATTTGTTCGGGACGTTCAAACGAAGTCGTCATGTGAAGTCGTCATGTGACGACTTCAAATTAAACGATTATGAACCTCACCAATACATAAAGATAAAAAGAAACAATCAAACCACATCAACAAAATGTCAATATCAGGCTGCCGCCTCAAACCCCAAGTGATGATGCCTTGTAAATTGGTGATTTATTAATCTTAATAAACACACAAGCAAAAACGAACTTCCAATTAGCACATGTGCACCGTGCGCCCCAGTTGTCATAAAGAAAGTTGATCCATAAACAGAGTCCGAAATAGTGAAAGGAGCCTCAAAATACTCCATGGCTTGCAAGGCAGTAAATATTATCCCTAATGTTACTGTTAAAGCTAAACTTACTATAGCTTCTTTTCTTTTTCCGCTAATGATCCCGTGATGAGCTCAAGTTACTGTTGCCCCTGAGCTTACTAAAATCGCAGTGTTTAATAGCGGGATTGAGAAAGGGTCTAAGGGCTCTATTCCCCTAGGCGGTCAAACTGCTCCTATTTCGATGGTTGGTACTAAACTACTATGAAAAAAAGCCCAAAAGAAAGAAAAGAATAAACATACCTCAGATACTATAAACAAAAGCATTCCATATTTTAATCCTTGTTTTACTATAAGCGTATGATGGCCTTGATAAGTTGCCTCCCTAATTACATCACGCCATCAAATCACCATTGTAAGGACAATTGTTATTAATCCAAGAATTAATCCCCAAGTCTGGCTATAATGAAAATACATTACGCCGCCCACTGTAGTAAAGAATGCGCCACAGGCACCGATATACGGCCACGGGCTCGGCTCTACTAAATGATAAGGATGATATGTTGGTTGCGTCATTGATTAATTGTTATAAACCCAGTAGGACTTGAACCTACAACCTCTTACTTAGAAGGTAAATGCTCTACCAATTGAGCTATGCGTTTACGAATTTATATTGCTATTCGACCATTAGGTTGAATCCAATCTCGTAGTAAAGATAACTTACCAAGTGGTAAGTTATCTTACCAAGGGTAACGATCTTTTACTTCGATAACTTTAATTGGTTATTAACCCAATGGCGGAATATTTTAATGAAGCGCGATTGTATCCCCTAAATAGATTGTCGTTAATAGACAAAATACATAAGCCTGAATTACCGCCACCATTATTTCTAATAAAGTTATAAAAACTAAAATTAATACAGGAAATAAACTTAAAACTATAAGCCCGTTTACCATCATATTAAAAGCAAATCCTGATAATATAGCAAACAATAAATGTCCGGCGGATATATTCGCTGCTAATCGAACCCCTAATGAAATGGCCCTAATCATATAGCTCATCGTCTCAATAAGAACAAGAACCGGGGCCAATACTAAAGGCACACCCCCTGGCATTAGGATACTTAAAAAATTGAACTTAAAGGAAATAAACCCCGATATGGTTACAGCAATTATTATCGACAGAGACATCCCAAATGTCATCACTAGATGTGCGGTTGGTGTGAACACATAGGGGAATAAACCCAAAATATTTAACATGGCGATAAATATAAATAAACACAAAATAAAGGGAAAGTATTTTTGACCCTTTTGACCTAAATTATCTTGGACTACGGATCGCATGTTGCTGTGAATTAGCTCCATCACTGATTGCCATCTACTTGGTATTAATTTATCTCCTCTTAACAATAATCAAACTGCAGTTACAGCTAACACCATCATCATTGAAGAGTTAGTAAATGTAATCAATCAATCTCCTAATGAAGCTTGTATTGTTATTAATCTTATTACGTTAAATTGATCAAAATAAGCCGCTAACATCACTTAATTCTCTTAATTACTAAACATAGACTTAAAAATTACAACTGGCGCTGCTGATTCTCAGCTTGCAGCGGCAGGTGCCTCCTCTTTTTTTGACTCCGCGTGTGCCCGCAACGCTAACTGTTGTTGTAATCTTGGTAATATCTCTAACACGATTAACGAAAACAATAACGATAAAATTATTAATGCTCAGGCATACTGTGGCATATAGGCTACTATATCTAAGTGTGGCATTCTGGTATAGCTGGAGTCGAACCAACTGCTTATAAGTTAAAAGCTTATTACTCTTCCACATGAGTTTTACACCACTTCCATTGTTACTTACTTCGTAACATGGGGAAATCGTCGCAATCATAAGATTGCGTAACGATTTTTAATTATTAGATTTGATTCATTAATCCATACGTTAGGCCTCTTGCGATTGTGTGGCCACTCAGTTAATATATTTTTCTAATGATACGGCTTCTACCACTATAGGCATAAAAGAGTGGTTTGCTCCGCATATTTCAGAACATTGACCATAAAATATTCCCGGTCTTTTAACAAAAAAACTTGTGTGATTTAAACGCCCTGGCACTGCATCAATTTTTACAGATAAACTAGGAACCGCAAAGGAATGTAAAACATCCGCCCCCGTCACTAAAACTCGCACTTGTGTTTGTATTGGCACAATTAATCGATTATCTACTTCTAATAATCTTAAATCACCGTTGTTCAAGTCGGAAGTTGGAACCATGTATGAGTCAAATTCGATTGTCTCCGGCCCATAGTCGGAATACTCGTAGGATCAGTACCATTGATGCCCTATTGCCTTTATTGTTAAAGCAGGGTCAATGACTTCGTCCATTAAATATAACAATTTTAAAGAAGGAAAAGCAATAAACACTAACACCCCCGCAGGTATTAAGGTTCAAATGATTTCTATTAAGGTCCCTTCAAATAGATATTTATTGTACCGTTTTGTAGTTAAAACTCTTGCAATCATCCAGAAAACAATTGTAATAATTATTATTAAGATAAACATTATTTGATCATGAAAAAATATTATCTCTTCCATCACCGGACTTGCTGCATCCTGAAACCCTAATTGCCATGGCTCAGGGGTATCTTTAAGTGAAAATATCGATTGTACGCAGTACGCGCATGAGGATAAATAATACACCATCTAGGCTGAGATGGACTTGAACCAACTTCTTTGACGTTATGAGCGACATGCTTTACCGATAAGCTACCAGCCTTTTACATGAGTAGTAAGAGAGAGAATTGAACTCTCAAAAATGCCGTTTACAGCGGGACACATTGCCATTCTGTCATCTTACTATAGCCAACATATGGCCTCGGTTTAATTCGTAAAAAATTAGTAATTTTTACAAGCTTAGTAGTCTTAAGCAAATCGTAATATTATTTACATAGACCCTATCGATGTCTTATTCTCAAACAATCTTTTAATAGAAACAAAGAATAATATTTTACTTCTCCCTTGAGATGCATTCAGGGATTATTGATTTTTATCGTAGCCACCCAACAACCATAATAATTAGTAATTGGTTCACCAGCGGATACCTATCACTCGGTCCTTTCGTACTAGAGTGTAGTTATATCTAATGTTTCCAAAACAAATTGTAGATAGAAACCGACCTGGCTCACGCCGGTCTGAACTCAAATCATGTACGGTTTTAATGGACGAACAGTCCAACCCTTAGAAGCGGCTGCACCTCTAGGATACCGCAATTCAACATCGAGGTCGCAAACATCGTCGTCGATATGAACTCTCGAACGATATTACGCTGTTATCCCCATGGTAACTTTTATTCGTTGCTCGTTAGCAAACCCACTCTTAACTAACGGGTCATTATAACCCACGGGGTATTTTTCCCCGTGTCAGCTCGGGAGTTCCCCTTGCTGTCAGGCTTTTTGCTTTATACTATTATATTATTTACCTTATGTACACCTTCGTTACTTTTTAGAAGGTGGTCGCCCCAACCAAACTGTCCGGCGTATACTCAATCAGTTTTTTTATAATTAATGAGTGGTTTTTCATTATATACCCACATAATCTACACATTAACTTGAAAAAAACAATATAAGCCTCCAGTAAAGCTCAATGGGGTCTTCTCGTCTTACAATTTGTACGTGGCATCTTCACCACGATTTCAATTTCATTGGTTTTTATCTTGAGACAGTGGGGCATTCGTTACGCCATTCATACTTGCCAACAATTAATTGGCTATTGATTGCGCTACATTATCACGGTCAGATTTACCGCGGCCATTTAATTGTCCTTAATCATGTTACTTCGTTAATAACATGGGTTGAGATACAACCACTGGGCAGGCCTCACCTCCAATGCTTCAGCCTCACAGGCCTTTGGTGGAAGCTATGTTTTTGGTAAACAGTCGACACCCCCTCTTTTCTGAGGCCTAATCTTAATCTCATGCTGATTTAGATTAGGCACCCCTTCTCGCTATCTTACAGGGTCATTTTGCCGAGTTCCTTAAGATAAATTATACCATCACTTTTAGCCCACTTGTGTTAGTTTAAGTACAGCTTATTAAATTAAACTTTTCACTTATTAATTTTTTCCCATTGATTCACTCTTAGGGGCTGTATAACCCAATCATGATAATCTCAACTATTGGAACCCTAGGGCTATGACAGTGATTCTCACACTGTTGTTTACTCATGCTCGCATTATCACTTCTGATTAACTTTCGTAATCTATAAATTACAGAACGTTCTGCTACCATATATCCAGAGTTTCGGTTGTCACTTAAAAGAAACTTAAGCCACCAAAATTTTAGAAACCTATAAATTTATCAAGTGAACTGTTACGTAATCTTTCAAAGATGGCTGGCTCCAAGCCCACTTTCTTGTTGTCTCAATCTATTGGCTCCTTTTACACTTAGTTAATTTTTATGACCTTAACTTCTGATCTAGGTTGTTTCCTTTTTGACAAGGGACCTTCTCGCCCGCTGTCTGTCTATCATCTTTCTTCTTACACTTTCATAGTTTGGTTGAATACACCCTATAGATGTCCCCATTCAGTGCTTTACCATGTAAGAATAGTTCGATGACGCACTACTTAAATAGCTTTCGCAGAAAACCAGCTATTTCCTAGTTCGATTGGCTTTTTACCCCTAACCACAGATCATCTGAGATTTTTGCCACAATCACCAGTTCGTTCCTCCACTTCCTATTAGGGACGCTTCAAACTGCCCATGGTTAGCTCACTAGGTTTCGGGCTCTATTTGACTAAAGCTCTTAACATTAAAACTCATTTTCACTGCACCTGCGCTTATAAGCTTAAGTTTGCCAAATATTTTTCTCACGAACCCATTATGCAAAAGGTACGACGAAAATCGTCTGCTTGTAAATAACAAATTTCAGAATCTATTTCATTTTTAGTATATATTATCTCTTTCAACTTTCCTTCACAGTACTCGTACACTATGGGTATGTTATAAGATTTAGTTTTAGATGTATGGACCACCTGTCTTCAAATAATTCTACTCAAATCGTACATTTTAATCATAACAATCTACGGGGCTGTTAACCTCTATGGATTTGGATTATTATGAATAAAACTTATTAGGTCTCCTCCGCCTTCGCTCACCACTACTGACGGAATCTCGCTTGATTTATTTCCTCTCTAGTACTGAGATGTTTCAGTTCCTGAGCTTTTAATTTATAATTGCGTTTTCTATAGGAAATTTGGCTTCATTTTTTCTTCACCAACTTTTCGTATTTTAATAACGTCCTCATTATAACATCCTAGTCATTCATTTGTTATTTATTTATACTAACCCTTACAATCGTTAAAATTATTGGTGTTAAAAGATTCGAACTTTTGACCTTTGTAGCGTAAATACAACACTCTACCAACTGAGTTAAACACCAAAAAAATGCACATAGCAGGACTTGAACCCACCTAAAATGATTGGAAGTCACTTATTTTGCCCGATAAATTATATGTGCATACATTAATCTGGGGACATTTTCCAATACCCCCGCTGTGTTACGACTTCCTCAACCTTATAGGCCCTCCGTGATGCTAGGTCGCAGATTAAAACCGTTTGGATCATTTTCATATTTGATTTTTTATTTAAACTTTATGAACTTAACACTTTAGGATTCTTTACTTGGTTGAGATGACGGGCGATTTGTACGAACACTAGAGCCATATTCACCAGAACGCTCTACTTTCTGATTACTATTAAATCCAACTTCATACCCCTTATTTCAAAGGGTTTTCCGAACTTTTACTTTAAAGGTTTAAAATCTTTTTGTGTATAAAATTGTAGCGCATGTATAGCCCAAAACATATGGATCATAAGGACCTGACGTCATCCTTTAACCAGAATCATAAACGGATTATTAATTTTGATTAAGGGTTTAGTTCGTTCTATTCCTTTCACAACACAAACGGACGACGGCCATGCAATACCTGTTTAGCTTCTAATTTTGGTAAGGTTAATCGCGGACTATCGAATTAAACCACACGCTCCTCTAATTGGATTAGTGAACCGCCAAATTTTTTGAATTTTAATCTTGCGATCGTACTCTTCAGGCAGAATTATCTTAAGTTTTTGTCGACCACCCTAAATTCATGGCGATCTTATACTCATAATTTACAGTAAGGACTACTAGGGTATCTAATCCTATTTGCTCCCCTTACTTTCGTGTTTCCGCGTCAGTTGTTGGTAGCAAACTGCTTTCGCCTACGGTGTTCTAATTTATATGAAAGCATTCTACCGCTACATAAAAATTCCATTTGCTCCCTAAAACCCTTTACGGTAATCGCCGACACACTTTTTACGCCTTTTCTGATAAAAACTTAGACCTTACGTATAACCGCGTCTGCTGGCACGTATATTGGACGGTCTTCTTTTGCAACATCTCTGTGTCATACTTTCATACATTGCACAAGATTCTCTACTGCTGCCTCTAATACCGAGTCTCCCCTTTGTTTCAGTGGAAGTGTGGCTTTTCAGCTACGCATCTTTGGTAAGAGGATCTCTTCACCTAATACGACTTTAGCCCATCAATTAAGGATATAGTCCTTAAAATGATTAACTCCAAAGTATTACTCACCTGTACGGAGCATTTGCACGTCTTGCATGCATCTGTCTTCCTAGCATGTATGAGAAGTGTTGCTCGCTTTATATCTTCCCCAAAACCAAAGGAATTGCCCAAAATCGGATTTGAACCAACAACCCAAACATTTTCAGTGTTTTGCTCTACCTATTAAGCTATCTGAGCAATTACGATATTAATTATTAAGTTTATTATAAAAGATTATTTTACTTCTTATTATATAATCGTCGCAATCGAAATGAAAAGAGGATTTGAACCTCTATCTTATTACACATGAGATAATTGTTTTTCCCTTAAACTATATCATTTTTCGTAAACGAACTGGAGTTTACTGGTCTCGAACCCGCTACCTTAGACTTGCAAAGCCTACGCTCTACCCGTTGAGCTAAAACCCCCTGTACACCACACGTTCATAAGGCAAATAATTAAGAAGTATCCGGCTTCTTAATTATTTACCTTTTAAAGTAATGAGGCCCCCGATATAAAGAAAGTTGTAAAAATGATCATAATTAAAGCATAATTAAACACCATACCAGACTGATAGTTACTAATAGTTTGAGTTAAACTTATTAATACTTTGGATATACCCTTTGGCCCTATTGTCTCCAATATCCCTCTGTCTATAATTCTATACGTTACTAAGTGACCAAACTTTCATACATTACTTACAATAAAATGATTAATTACGTAATTAAACTGCCATGCAGAATTAAAGAAGGTATATGCAACATGAAACAGCCATGCGCCTTTAGATCTTTGCTCAATGGGGTCTTCACCACGAATTTCATTCGTATATAAACTCGAGCGCATATTAATTATTGAATTTACACGCACTACCCCCCCCCGAGTAACACGATCATATATTACAAAGGCCAATAACGCCCCGAACAAACTTAATATTAAAGGCAACATTTTGACCGAATTAGATATCATTGGGGGAATTACATTAGATATAACCACCTCCTTTCCTAAATAACCCACAAAAATACTTCCAAGCGCCAATAAAAATAAAGGTAAAGTTATATTTCAGGCTGACTCGTGAACTTTCGTCAAAACCGTTTTTTTTAAATTTGTGTCCGTCATAAATGTTAAATATATTAACCTCATTGAATAAAACGCAGTCAATAAAGCAGAAAAGCTCCCCAATCAATAAGCAAAGGCTATGTAATGCTTATCGTAAGTTAACTCTAATATTAAATCTTTTGAATAAAAACCGGTTAAATAAGGAAACCCCATTAATGATAAGGAACCTATTAAAATCATAGTATAAGTAAAAGGTATGGATTTTAACAATCCCCCCATCTTTCTCATATCCTGCTCGTCACTTACAGCATGGATGACAGAGCCCGCGCTTAAAAATAATAAAGCTTTAAAAAAGGCATGGTTCATTAAATGAAACAGACTAGTAGAATAGTTGGATAAACCACAAATCATCACCATATAACCTAATTGACTACAGGTGGAGTAAGCTATTACCTTTTTTAAATCATTTTGAACGACCCCCGTTGTTGCCGCAAAAAAGGCTGTAAGAGCCCCCAGGATAGTCACCACAGTTAATGCAAAGGGAGACCCCTCAAAGAGTGGACCTGACCGAATTATTAAAAATACCCCCGCGGTTACCATAGTAGCTGCGTGAATTAAGGCCGAAACCGGCGTTGGTCCTTCCATAGCGTCCGGTAGTCAAGTATGTAAACCTAATTGAGCGGATTTACCAACTGCGCCTAAAAACAATAATAAACAGATTATAGTTAAACTATCTTTATTAACCCCTACCGAACTTGAGTAAACATCCCCCCACTCATTTAAACTCATAATACTATATATAGTTGAAAAATCTAAAGCCCCAAATTCAGCAAGAATTTTTATCATAGCTAATATCAGCCCTATGTCCCCTACTCTATTTATTAACATCGCCTTCATTGCTGCTTTATTCGCTTTTATTCTCGTTAACCAAAAATTAATTAAAAGATACGAACACAAACCTACACCCTCTCAACCAATAAACAATTGCACATAATTTTCACTTGTTACTAAAACTATCATTAAAAAGGTAAATAAAGACAGGTAAGACATAAATCGAGGTATATGGGGATCCCCCGACATATAGCCTGTTGAATAAATATGAACGAGCGCAGACACACTCGTTACCACAATTAACATAGTCGCAGTTAGACTATCAAATTGCAGCCCAAAATACGCCGTAAACAACTCTGAGTCAATCCACCGTCATAATTTTACATACGCAGCAGAGCTATTTAAAACAGTTTCATAAAATATACAACAACTCACAAGTGCACTAATTACCATACAACTAGAGGTTAATACACCGGCCCCCTTGGTCCCTATTTTCCTTCCAAATAAACCTGATATTATCGCACTTAATAAAGGCAAAAACAATACTAATATATACATTGATTCGTTTTAAGCCTTGAGTTAAGAAGCCGAGGCTTCTTAACTCAACAAACTAACGTCAAATACGGACATACTAAGCATATAAGCTTATCGTAGCATCAAGAGTTAGTTGTAATAAAAAACTAGGGCTAATGATTAAAAATAGAATAATAAAAAAGGTTGCCCCGATTATTATGGACTTGCTTAAATCAACTCTTTTTTCTTTTTTTAACACCTTCTGTCAGACTAACATCGAATATTCTCTTGACCCTAAGGGAAAATATATTATCTGCACCAGTCTCACATAATACACCCCAGCAATTACTGAGCTTAGCACTATTAAGACACAAATTAAATAATAACCCCCGGAGATCCCAGCCAATAATATTAGCCATTTACTTAGAAACCCGGCTAAGGGAGGGATTCCCGCAATAGATAAAAAGCTCAAAGCCAAAGTTAACGCAAGCACAGAGTTTTCTCTTGATATTCCACTTACCTCCACTATAAGATTTTTAGTTAAATTTAATGATAATATTATTGAAAAACTACAGATAGTCATTATTACGTATATAATCATATATATCAAACTTGCCTGAGTGCTTTCAAGAGAGCCTATCGCAACCCCGAAGAGCACAAACCCCATATGCCCTATCCCACTATAAGCTAATAACCGCTTTATTTTTGTTTGATTTAATGCGCCTATTGAACCACAGATTATAGAAAAAATAGCACAAACTAAAACCACATTAATAACAGGGCCTATTTGTACTAAGACAGAAAATATAGCTATCTTGGATATAGTCGCCAATGTGGCCGCAATTATCGTTGCACTACCATCATAAACATCCGGAGCCCACATATGAAAAGGAGCCACTGATAACTTAAATAATAGGGATACAGTTATCAATATCTTACCCACATCCGCAGCCAAGCACGAATTTAGCCCCTGAACACTGGTTTGTCCAGACAGCCCATATAACAAAGCACAACCAAATAACAATAATCCAGAGGAAACTGCACCTAATACAAAATACTTCAGACCCCCTTCCGTACTATAGGCACTCTCCCTTTTTATGGCCACTAAAATAAATAGAGTTAAGGTTTGTAACTCTATAGCTAAATAGATTGAAAGCCAATTTACTGAAGACACTAATAATAACGAACTTAAAACAACAATTAGCATCAAAACCACTCATTGTCTCGTAATACCTTCTACTTCGCTGTCTCTTGAATACACAATGGTAGGATCCCCTTTTTCTCAAGGCTTCAATAAATCTAAATTTAGAGTAATGGCCTTATCATAATTGGAAACCTCGCTTACCCTATCAGGAGTGCCCGAACCATACATTAATAACAATGAAACCGACCCCATTATAATAATTAACTTTGATATAACCACCCAACTATTTGTTATTAATAATCCACCCGTCCCCCACATTAAGGAATCACTGGTGTAAAGCACATCCGGCCATAGTTGAGCTATAATGGCACAGACTATAAATAGAGCCCCCACCGATAATTTAAATGTAGATAAATTTATCCCATAAAGAACTAAACTCAATAAGACTAAACTTAAAAATAACTCAGAAAACATTGTAACCATGAATTCGACCAATCCATCAAATCATCATGGACGACTGATCAATCGGAATTATTATGTAAAGGTAGGACTCGAACCTACATCCCCAGATAATGAGTCTAGTGACTAACCCTTAGTCTACCTTACGAACCTTCCTCGGTAAAGTTGGGATTGAACCAACAACCTTAGTCTTATCAAAACCACGCTCCACCAAATTAAGCTACATACCGACGCAAAAATATACCACCGATGAGACTTGAACTCATATGGCCACAAGGCCTCCAGATTTTAAGTCTAGTGTGTCTTCCAATTTCACCACGGTAGCTAACTACGAAGCCAAAGGCTTCTACACGATTTATCATTATAAGCCAAAGGGTGGTAAAACATCAAACCCTATTAGAAGCCCTGACACTAACACCACAAAACCCAAGCTTAAGGGTAAATAAGATTTTCACAGTAGAGCCATTAATTGATCATACCTTATTCTGGGATAAGTGCCTCTTATTCAAATAAACAAAAAAATGAGAATAGCAACTTTCCCGCCTAATCATCAATAATGTCCTCAATTTACGTCAAACAAGCTATATTGGAAGTAACCCTCAAAGGGACACAATCATCCACCAAAAAATAAAATAACCCCAAAGGTTGACATCAAAATTATATGGCAATACTCTGCTAAAAAGAATAAAGCAAAAGACATACTTGAATACTCAACATTAAAACCCGACACTAATTCGGATTCCCCCTCTGTTAAATCAAAGGGCACTCTATTTGTTTCAGCCAAGGCAGACACAAAGAACATGAAGGCAATAGGAAATAAAGGTAAAATAAACCATACCGTGGTCTGAGTTAAAACAATTTGGCTTAAATTTAAAGAACCAACACATAAAACAACAGAAATAATTATTAACCCAATAGATACCTCATAACTTATCATTTGAGCTGCTGCCCGAATTGCCCCCAAAAAGGCATACTTTGAGTTGCTACCTCAGCCCGACATTAATATTGCATAAACACTAATAGAAGAAACTGCAAATAAATAGAGAACCCCTATTCCTAAATCCCCTAACACAACGCCCTCACTATAAGGTATTACCCCCCACGCTATAAAGGCCAAAGTTAATGATAAAACGGGGGCTAATATATATATAAAAAGGTTAGCATGGTTAGGTATAATTATCTCCTTAGTAAATAATTTCAACCCGTCCGCAATGGGCTGCAATAAGCCATATACCCCTACCACGTTTGGTCCCTTTCTACCTTGAATATAACCTAATACTTTTCGCTCCGCTAATGTTAAATATGCTATTGAAATAAGTAAAGGCACTAAAATAGTTAATATTTTTATAAGTATTATAACCATCAGGCGTTAATAGGAGTTGAACCTATACCTAATAATTTTGCAAATTACCGCAAGTTCCTATTATGCTTTAACGCCCGCGGAGGGTTTATTATGTAAATTAACTATTAGGAAGGGATGGGATTCGAACCCATGGGCTACAATAGCAATTGTTTTCAAGACAAACACATTAAACCACTCTGTCACCCTTCCAAATTAATCCTTATATAAATAATTCAGAAATGGATGGAAATAATAAAACCGTCGCAATCTTATAAGATTGCTTACGATTTTATTATTAATCCACTTGTTTTACGAACGAGGGCTTTGCCCTTGTATAACAAAAGGTAATTCATTATAAGTATGATGAGCTGGAGGCGATTGTTGTGCCCACTCTAAAGATGGGTAATGACCACTATCCTCAGTTCATCCCTCAAATTTTATTTCTTTAACAAAGGCATCATATATTATATAAATAAATCAAACAACCCCTACAATAGAAATCATTGACCCGATTGAGCTTATTTGATTTCATCCCGCAAAGCTGTCATGAAAGTCTGAATATCTTCTAGGTAAACCGGCTAATCCTAGGAAGTGTTGAGGGAAAAAGGTTAAATTCACACCAATAAACATTATTCAAAAATGAATTTTTCCATAAACCTCGTTATAGCTATACCCAGTGATTTTTCCAAATCAATAATAGAAACCAGCAAACAAAGAGAAAACGGCACCCATCGATAAAACATAATGGAAGTGTGCTACCACATAATATGTATCATGTAAAACAATATCTAAGGAGCTATTCGCTAAAACAACCCCAGTTAAACCACCTACTGTAAATAAAAATACAAACCCAATGGCCCAAAGCATAGGAGTGTCTAATCGTAGTGAACCCCCAAACATAGTGGCTACTCAACTAAAGATTTTTATTCCCGTAGGAACTGCAATAATCATTGTTGCCGCAGTGAAATATGCTCTAGTGTCTACATCCATCCCTACTGTAAACATGTGATGAGCTCATACGATAAACCCTAATACACCTATTGATACTATCGCATAAACCATACCAAGATAACCAAATATTTGTTTTTTAGCAGAAAAGGTTGGTATCACCTGAGAAATTATACCAAAACCAGGTAAAATCAATATGTAAACTTCTGGGTGACCAAAGAACCAGAAAAGGTGTTGATATAAAATTGGGTCCCCACCCCCCGCTGGATCAAAGAACGCAGTATTGAAATTTCGATCTGTCAAAAGCATTGTAATAGCCCCGGCCAATACCGGTAAAGATAACAATAATAAAATGGCAGTTACTAAAACAGATCACACAAATAATGGCATTCGGTCCATTGTAATACCTGGCGCTCTCATATTTATAATGGTTGTAATGAAATTCATAGCTCCCAATATAGAAGATATCCCGGCTAAATGAAGACTAAAAATTGCCATATCAACCGATCCCCCGGAGTGAGCTTGTATACTTGATAAAGGAGGATATACAGTTCAACCTGTACCCGCTCCTTGTTCTACAAACGCTGAGCCTAATAATAAGGTTAAAGCAGGCGGTAATAATCAAAAACTAAGATTATTCAATCTAGGAAAAGCCATGTCAGGCGCACCAATATATAAAGGAACAAATCAATTTCCGAAACCCCCAATCATCACAGGCATAACCAGAAAGAAAATCATTACAAAGGCGTGAGCAGTTACTATTACGTTATATAAATGATCATCGCCAAGCATTGAACCAGGGGCTGATAGCTCTAATCTTATTAACATGCTAAAAGCGGTCCCAATCATTCCGGCAAAGGCCCCAAACAATAAATAAAGAGTTCCAATGTCCTTGTGATTTGTTGAAAACAATCAACGGCTTAAATACATACTCATTAATTCGCGATAAAATCACGAGTGATTTTATCATCCATTTTCTCGTGGAAGCCTTTACCCTCTTAAAAGGTTTAAAGATTTTACTGCAATTGTCCCCCTCACACGATAATAAGCCACTAGGATCGCCAACCCAATGGCGGATTCTGCCGCGGCTACTGTTAAGACCATTAAGGTAAAGACCTCCCCAATTAAATTGTCTATTACAACAGAATTTATTAAAAATAAAAAAGCAATACCCAATAACATCAACTCTATTGACATTAACATTATTATAAGATTGCTTCTATTTAATACTATACCTAAAACACCAAAGATAAATAATATAACCCCCACGGTTAAATATTCATAGTACATAATGCCTAAAGGGGGTTGAACCCTTATTTTCTATTCCGAAGACAGATATTTTTCCTTTAAATTACAGACATTAATATTAAAATAACAATTTGGTGGTTTCGGGCCTTAATGGATCGTCGCAACCGTAATCGATTGCGTAACGATTAAAAACTTATGTATTTTATTCTCATTCTAGCCCCCCTTTTGCCCACTCGTAAACTAAACCTACCGTTAAAATTACTAAAAACACATACATAGCCCAATAACCAAATAAACCTATTTGGTTGTAAACCACACATCAGGGAAATAAAAAAGAAATTTCTAGATCAAAGATCAAAAAAAGAATTCCTACTAAAAAAAACTTTACTGAAAATGGAACTCTAGATGAACCAAATGGATCGAATCCACATTCATATACAGACACTTTCTCACTGTCAGGTTGCTTTACTCCTACTATATAGGAAGCCCCCGATATAATGGTAGAAAGGGTAATACTAAAGAGTATTAATAAAAATATCCCAAAAAACTCTGGACTCATTTTACGGGGTCAATGGGAATCGAACCCATTACGCCCAGATGACAACCGGGTATTTTACCTCACAAACTCTAACCCTGAAGATGCCACGTATTTAAATCGTGGTTATAATTTACGAATTTCGACTAACTTGAGCAAAGGAATCTTGTCTCTTAACACCTGCGCTTTTTGCCTGAGTCAACACAATGGCCCCTATCATAGCACTCAATAAAATAAAACTAGCTAAAATAAATAAATAATAGTAATCGGTATATAAAACACGCCCTAATACCTCAATATTTGACGTTTTTTCAAAAAAATCTCATCTCAAATTAGCGGATCCCGCAAAAAGACTATTTGACTTTCAACTGGAAAAAATTAACACCTCTAAAATTACCACTACCCCTATTATAAACCCTGTTGGCATATAATTAGACATATCTTGAGGGTTGTTGCCTAAATCCGTCAGATTTAACATCATAATTACAAATAAGAATAAAATAGCAATTGCCCCGACATACACTATTAAAAAGATAAACGCTATAAACTCCACTTCTAATAAAATAAAGAGCATCGCAGCACTAGTAAAGGCCACAATAAGTCAAAAAACAGAGTGCACGGGGTTTAATGCAGAGATCACCATTATACCCGATAAGATTACACCGAATGCAAATAGATAAAATAACCCTTCCATCACTCCCAAAGAGGGTTGAACTCTTGTCTCTAAGTTGAAAACCTAATGTCTTTACCACCTTGACCATAGGAGCCATTATAATTATGAGAAAAGAGATTTGAACTCTTGACCTTGGGCTCCACAAACCCCTGCTCTACCACTTAGCTATTCCCATAGTCCTCTCTCATTCGTAATTCACGGGGGCTACGATTTTTATTAAAGAAGCCGAAGGCTTTTTTTCAACCGAAGGCTTCTTAAAGGGATTAAATTTTAAACCGATACCCACTCTTGATATATAATTGAGCCCTTTACAACATCTATTACAGAAAAAGGGAAAACCCCCATTAAAAAAATTAATAAAATCAGGGGCAATAAAGTATAAAATTCACGCCTATTTAAATCTCTAAAGAAGTAAAGATATTTGGAAGGCGCCCCAAAGCACACCCTGTTGTATAAATATATAGAGTAACCCGCGGATAAAACTACCCCTAAGGAAGCCAACACGCCCTCAATCATACTATACTCAAACGCGGCTAATAGAGAAAGGAACTCTCCTATAAAGTTACTACTTAAAGGGATAGACGCATTTGCTAAAACTAAAATTAATAGTAACGTAGCAAAAAGAGGCATCGTTACAGCTACCCCACGATAATACTTTACTAAACGAGTATGAAAACGCTCATATAATAAGGTCACTCCTATGAATAAGGCGGAGCTTACTAACCCATGACCTAACATCAAAAATACTGCCCCCACTAACCCCTGAGCGGTATGACTAAATAAACCTAAGGTTACTAATCCCATATGAGCTACAGAAGAATAAGCTATTATACGCTTTAGGTCAACCTGTCTACAGGTTGTTAAACTACCATAGATAACGGCCAATAAACTTAAAGTTTGTATTAAAGGAGCAAAATACTCGGACGCATCCGGCAACAACGGCCAAGAAAACCTTATAAACCCGTACCCCCCTAGTTTCAATAATACCCCCGCCAAAATAACAGACCCGGCCACCGGGGCTTCTACATGTGCCTGAGGTAATCATATATGAAAGGGCATCTTTGGTATTTTTATTGCTAAACTTAAAAAAAAACCTAAAAAAATAAAATATTGCAACTCCTTTTCAAAGGTTAAACCACATAAAGCCTGATAATCTGTGGTGCCCGCGTGACTATATAATGTAAATATGGCCAACAACATAAAAACAGAACCGAGAAAAGTATAAAAAAAGAAATAATAAGCTGCTTGTATTTTTTCTTCTCTAGAACCCCAGATACCGATTATTAAAAACATTGGAATTAATACCCCCTCAAATAATATATAAAACCCTATTATATCAAAAATTGAAAACACACCGATTAATAATACTTCCATAGATAATAAACATAACAAAAACTCTTTAATCAAAAACCTAATCGAATTTCAACTTATCAAAATACAGATAGGGGTCAGCAGGGCGGTTAATATTATGAAAAAAAGAGAAATACCGTCTATAGCTAAGGGCGCAGCCCCAAATATAGGCTCAATGCTTGAAATTCATTTCAACTTCATCATTCCTTGAAGGTTTCCCTCCCCATCAAAGGAGGCCCATAAAAGGATTGTCATCGTTAATGTTAATAAGGACCAGTCTAAGGCTCTTTTTCATAAACGTGCTATATTATCCCTGGGGGTTATCAAAATAACAAATATCCCTATCAAAGGGGTTAGAAATACTAATTCTAAAATCATCTCAGGGAGATGGGGCTTGAACCCACAACCAACCACACCCAAAGCGGATAATCTACCAAATTGATATACCCCCTGGTTTTACTT